CTCGCGATACCTTCTACAGCTTGGCCCGCAGCAGTCCCTTGACCAACTCCAGGTCCAATAGAAGCAAGTCCTACGGCCAATCCAGCAGCAATAACAGAAGCGGCAGAAATAAGTGGATTCATGAGAAATTCCTTGCACAAAAAAGAAAGAAAAGGTTAATGATACAATGAACCAATGAATTATAACGTAATTATTCCATTGCTAAGATTCATCTAGTCGAAGTAACTAAGAACTTGAAATGGAGTCAAAATAGTATTTTAGTATTTATTGAATTTAAAATATTATATTATTTGAATTCTCAGAACTACTTCGGGATCTTCTATCCATCGAGCCTTTGTGAATCCATACGACTTTCGTTGTTGCATTTCTTTGCCCCGAACTGTTTGTTAAATTCTTCGATCTTTTTTTGGATCTGATCTCCTTATTTAATTTATTCAATTTGCAGTCACAGCCAAGATGGAAGAACTTCTTTTTTAATTCCCATCTAAATTCACAGTAGTAGGGCAAATTGGATATATTTTTAATTCATATATAACTAGTCAATATCTACTAGAATATCCCATATACGTGTCTTTATTCCATAACGTAAACTAAGTATTACTATCTTAGATTTAATCGAATTCTAGACTCATTCGGCAAAACCTTCACAATAGTTGGCTTATTTCCATAAAATTCCATAGGCCCAGTTTGACTCTCTCTCCTAACTAACCCCTTGTATTATGAATCTCATTTTTTTGTAAATATTTCTTTCCCCTTTTATGTTATCCCACGTGGATAACATTGAAATGGGCAATTTGATTAGGCCGAAGCATTGCAGAGAAATATCATTATTTGATTGATCTAAGTTCATGTATTAGTTATTAAAATATTCTTTTGGTCACTCCTTGAATTGGATAAAATCCTCTGAAAGAGGATATCGTTCTTTCGAACATATTTTTTCATTGTTAGTTAATGACACACCATAAATATATACCACAAAGATTCTTAGTCAATTTATGACTACTTAATTTTTTTTTAGTAAAAAATGATACTGAATTTACTAACCACTAGAAAAAATATTTCTAATTATAAAGAGGGGAGATAAGTAGACCAAACAAGAATTTTAGGAAAAAGATCTTTTATATCTCTTTTCCCTTTTTCTAATTTGGAATAGTGTAATCGTCTTTGTTATTACTCTATATCATATAGAACATATTTGTCTATTTTATTTCTATTCGCTAAATAGATTATCTTGAACTACGCATACATTTCTTTTGGCTAGTTTAAAAAAGACTATTTCAAAAATGAATCAATGATGTCCCTCCACGGATTCACCTATATAAGCCGCAACTAAAGTTGCAAAAATAAGAGCTTGAATACCACTTGTAAATAATCCAAGGAACATAACAGGTATAGGGACCACTAAGGGTACTAAAGAAACAAGAACAACAACTACTAATTCATCGGCTAATATATTCCCGAAAAGTCGAAAACTAAGTGATAAGGGTTTTGTGAAATCTTCTAAGATATTAATAGGTAAAAGGATTGGAGTTGGTTGAATGTATTTTGCGAAATAACCCAATCCTTTTTTGCTAAGACCCGCATAGAAAGATGCCACTGATGCGAGTAAAGCCAACGCAACAGTAGTATTGATATCATTTGTGGGTGCGGCTAACTCCCCATGAAGCAATTGTATGATTTTCCAAGGTAAAAGAGCTCCTGACCAATTCGAAACAAAAATAAATAGAAACATAGTTCCAATAAAGGGAACCCAAGGACCATATTCTTCCCCAATTTGGGTTTGACTCACATCTCGAATGAATTCAAGGACATATTCGAAGAAATTCTGACTACCAGTCGGAATGATTTGTGGGTTTCGAACAGCTATAGTGGCTGAACCTAATAGGATAGCAATTACAACCCAAGAAGTAATAAGTACTTGGCCGTGGACTTGGAAACTTCCTATTTTCCAATAGAAATGTTGACCTACTTCGACACCAGATATATCATATAACCCTTTTAGTGTATTGATAGAACATGATAGAACATTCATATTGCCCTCTGACAGAAATGGAATTTAAAACAAAATAATTTTGATTCAACCATCTCTTTCTCAACTTAACTTGACTTAACTTGTCCGCTTGAATTGTCTATTTTGAATACCAACCAATCCCTCCCAGTCTTTATCTATTTATTTTTTAAGATTCAGAAATAGTAACCGACTCTATAAATCTTTGGAGTTTCTGAAGTCATTTTTTATTATTAATCAAGGATTAATTCTATAGCTAGAACGACCCTCACAAATAGCAAATACTAATTTGTTAAGAATTAATCGTATTGAAGCTATAGAGTCATCGTTTGCTGGAATTGAAATATCTGCAAGATCGGGATCACAATTTGTATCGATTAAACAAATTGTTGGAATTCCCAATGTAATACATTCTCGAAGAGCCGTAGATTCCTCGTGCTGATCAACAATGATTACAATATCGGGTAAACCTGTCATATATTTAATCCCACC